GAGAACAATCTACAAAAGCTTTTCCGAAGAAAATACTTTGGTAAATAATTTCATAGAGCAATTTGGTATAAATCGGATTTATGATCTCCTTCTTCCGGATACTGATTACCACGAATTTGAAGAGAAACTAAATAGATTTGATAAAAAACCATTATCAACAGAAATTGTTGATTTCTTAACTTTCATTTCTCAATTTTTTAGAGAATCAGAATCCACCAATCTAAATGACAATCTAAATGACAATCTAAATGATAGACAAAATATTATTGGACTAAAGGAAATCAGTAAAACAGTCCCTCGATGGTTATACAACAAATTAATCACCGAGGTAGAACAAGAAGAAGAAGACCTTGCGCACTTAGTACCAGAAGAGCATCAAATTCGTACACCAAAATGCAAACGTATAGTCCTTTATGATGAACTGGATGCGCCGAAAGACCCTGATAGGGAAGTAAACCCACAAAATGCACTTTTGGTGTCTTTTGTAGATTTTGTATTCCAACCAGACTATCGGAGAGAGCTAATCGCAGGTTCTATGCGGGTTCAACGGCGTAAACTAGTTACTGGGAAATGGTTTCAAACAAGGGCACATTCCCCTCTTTTTTGGGACAGAATAACATTTTTCGGTTTTTTTTCTTTTGATATTTCCAGGGTGATTAAACAAATTTTGAGTTTTAGAAATGGGGTGGGTAAAGGGAAAGCATTCAAAAAATTAGAGTATACAAAAATAAAAGAGGAAACAAAAAGAGAACAAAAAGAAAGGCGTAGATGGCAAGAGGAGCAAGCCGCAATCGAGATAGAAGATTCCTGGAATAGCATTCAATATGCACAACTACTAAGAACTTTTATGTTATTAACTCAATCTTTTTTGAGAAAATATATTCTATTCCCTTCATTCATAATTGCGAAAAATATTGTACGTACGTTGCTACGGAAACGTTCTGAATGGTCTGAGGATTTCGAGGAATTGGATAAAGAGACGCATGTTATATGTAACTTTAACGGTATTCCATTTTCCGAAAAGAAATTTCCGTTAAATTGGGAAACAGACGGTATTCAGATAAAAATCTTATTTCCTTTCTATTTGAAACCTTGGAACAAATCAAAACTAGGATCTTCTCAGCAAGATGACAACAAGAAAAAAGATTCTTGTTTTTTAACATTTTGGGGGCTGGAAACTAAACGTCCTTTTGGTTCGCCTCAAAAAAGACCTTCCTTTTTTAAACCCATTTTAAAGGAACTCGCAAAAAAAAGTAGAAAATTAGAAAATAAAAATTTTCTAGCTCGAAGAGTTTTAACAAAATTATTTCGATTAAGAGAAGTAGAAGTATATGACTCGAGTGAAATTAAAGAAGAAAAAGATTCCCTAATCAGCAATCAGATAATTCACGAATCATTTAATCAAATTACATCTCCGAGTTGGAAAAATTCTTCAGTGACAGAAAAAAAAATGAAGGATCTCACTCATAGAATAAGTAGAATTCGAAATCAACTAGAAACAATCACAAAAGATAAAAAAAAAGAAACTCCAAGTTATCTTACTCCTAACAAAACAAGTTATAATGCTAAAAAAAAATGGCAAATATTAAAAAGAAGAAATGCTCGATTAATCGCTAAATTACCCCCGTTTTTAAAATTTTGTATTGAAATAGGATGGACAGAGCTCCTTTTATCTATCTACGAAAAGAAAATTTTTCCTATCATGAATCTTGTTAGAATGACTACAAGACTTTTAAAACCTTTTTTTGAAAAAACACAAAAAAAATTAAAAAAAAATCAAAATCCGTCTATTATTTGGACTATAAAAAATTCACTTGATAATAGTAGGATTGATAATATTAGGAATAGTCAAACTAATTCACATATTTTTTATGACTTATCCTACGTGTCACAAGTATATGTATTTTACAAATTATCACAAATCAAAGTTAGTAACTCGTATAAATTAAGATCTGTTCTTCAATATCAAGGAATCCCCTTTTTTCTTAAGCCTGAAATAAGGGCGTCTTTTGAAACACAAGGAATGGGTCATTCGAAATTGAGGAATAAGAAACTTCGGAGTTATCAAATGAATCACTGGAAAAACTGGTTAAGAGGCCATTATCAATACGATTTATCTCAGATCAGATGGTCTAGATTAATACCAGAAAAATGGCGAAATACAGTTCATCAGCGTCGTATAGCTAAAAAGGACAATTTTAGCAAATGTCATTCAAAAGACCAATTAATTGATTCCAAAAAACAATTTGAAGTAGATTCATTATTTAATCAAAAAGAGTATAGATATGATAAAAGATCATATCAATTTCTTAATTATGAAAATAAAAGGGAACGCTTTTTTTATAGATCTCCGCTTCAAGGAAATACGAACCAAGAGATTTCGGCTAAAGAAACCCTTTTTGATATGCTGATGAACATGCCTATTACTAACTTTCTAGAAAAGGTCGATATTGTATATATGGAAAAAATGGCCGATAGAAAATTTTTGGATTGTCAAATTCTCAATTTTGATCTTAGACAAAAAGAAAACGATATTGATATTGAGGCATGGATCACGATCGATACCAAGAGGAATCAAAAGACTTGTCTTAATACTAATAATTCTGAAAAAATGAAAGATCTTTTTTATCTTATGATTCCAGAAATCAATCCAACAAACTCCCACAAAGCATTTTCTGATTGCATGGGAATGAAGGAAAAAATAGTAAAGGAGGATCTTCTGTTTCTGTTCCCAGAATTAGAATTACTTTTGAATGCATATAAAAGGAAACCTTGGTTTATACCAAGCAAATTACTTTTAAAGGAAAAAGGATCGATAGAGGAAAAGGAAAAAATGGGATCAATAGAGGAAAAGGAAAAAATGGGATCAATAGAGGAAAAGGAAAAAATAGGATCGATAAAGGAAAAGGAAAAAATAGGATCGATAAGGGAAAAGGAAAAAATAGGATCGATAAAGGAAAAGGAAAAAATGGGATCGATAAAGGAAAAGGAAAAAATGGGATCGATAAAGGAAAAGGAAAAAATAGGATCGCATCGAAATCAAGAAGAAAAAGAGATTTTACAAAATGATGAAAAATCATCAAATCAAAAGAAAAAACGAGCCATATGGAAGCAGGTTAAACACCTGAAGCGTTATTTGGTTTTTCAATTATTGATATCCGATTTTGTCTTTATAAAGATCGAAAAATTAATTTTGCTCCTTTGTATGTTTCTTAAACTGGAGGATCCAAAAAGAATTTATAGATCCCTGCTTTACAGGACAAAAGGAATGAATCTCAGTATGATGCAGGGTAAGGAGTCTGAGTCTGTTTTGTTATCAAAATGTCTCAACAAAGGATTATTGATTGCAACACCCGCTATTATGTTTGAAAAAATAGATGGACAATTTATTATGTATCAAACCATAGGTATTTCGTTGGTTCATAAGAGTAAACACCAAACTAATCAAAAATATCAAGAGCAAAGATATGTTTCTAAGAAAAATTTTGATGAAGCTATTTCAGCACATGACAGAATAAGTGGAAATAGAGACAAAAAGAATTTTGATTTGCTTGTTCCTGAAAATATTTTCTCGTTTAGACGTCGTAGAAAATTGAGAATTCTAATTTGTTTGAATTCAAAGAATAGAAATGATGTAGATAGAAATGTAGTATTTTGGAACGGAAAGAACGTAAAAAACAACAGCCAAGTTTCACATGACAATAACCATCTTGATAGAGAGAAAAATCAATTAAAATTAATGAAATTAAAGCTCTTTCTTTGGCCTAATTATCGATTAGAAGATTTAGCTTGTATGAATCGTTATTGGTTTGATACCAATAATGGCAGTCGTTTCAGTATGTTAAGAATACATCGTTATCCACGATTAAAAATTCCTGGATAATATAGGATATCGGAACACAAATACCCAGATCACACGTCTTGTCTCACATTTCATTATAGTATCCAATATGAAATTGGATAATGTCTCAATTAGATCTTGAAATGAATCAACAGAACCTTATTCATTTTAGGTCTAAATTCTTGGATGCGAAAATGTACCAATCCTTTTCTATTCCTATCTAAATCCAATTTGAAAGTGGATTGATTGATTTGCATTCAGAAAATTAGCAGTTCATAAAGAAATTCGGATTAGATTATTGTATATACCACATTCAAATTAATGGCATTATTATTACTGATCAGTAAAATCCATATCTGTAAAAAGGGAAAGGAGAATTTTTTTTTATGGTCAAAAATGCATTTATTTCGGTTATTTCTCAAAAAGAAAACGAAGAAAACAGAGGGTCTGTTGAATTTCAAGTATTCAGTTTCACCGCTAAGCTAAGGAGACTTACTTCACATTTCGAATTGCACAAAAAAGACTTTTCATCTCAGAGAGGTTTGCGAAAAATTTTGGGAAAACGTCAACGACTGCTGGCCTATTTGTCAAAAAAAAATAGAGGACGCTATAAAGAATTAATTGGTGAGTTGAATATTCGAGAGATAAAAACTCGTTAATTTGAAGCGTGATACCATTTGAGCTTAGTCGTTTACATTTTGATGAACTTCTTTTTACTTTCAGCAATGCATGTAAGAATGACTCGATAAAAAACTTATGATTGCACCAACTACAAGAAAAGACCTCATGATAGTCAATATGGGACCCCACCACCCATCAATGCATGGTGTTCTTCGACTGATTGTTACTCTCGATGGTGAAGATGTTATTGACTGTGAACCAATATTGGGTTATTTACATAGAGGGATGGAGAAAATTGCGGAAAATAGAACAATTATACAATATTTGCCTTATGTAACGCGTTGGGATTATTTAGCTACTATGTTCACAGAAGCAATAACCGTAAATGGACCCGAACAGCTAGGGAATATTCAAGTACCTAAAAGGGCTAGCTATATCAGAGCTATTATGTTGGAGTTGAGTCGTATCGCTTCCCATTTGTTATGGCTTGGCCCTTTTATGGCAGATATTGGGGCACAGACCCCTTTCTTCTATATTTTTCGAGAACGCGAATTGATATATGACCTATTCGAAGCTGCTACCGGTATGCGCATGATGCATAATTATTTTCGTATCGGAGGAGTCGCTGCTGATCTACCTCATGGCTGGATAGATAAATGTTTGGATTTTTGCGATTATTTTTTAACCGGAGTTGCTGAATATCAAAAGCTTATTACACGGAATCCCATTTTTTTAGAACGAGTTGAAGGCGTAGGCATTATTGGCGCAGAAGAAGCACTAAATTGGGGTTTATCAGGGCCAATGCTACGAGCTTCCGGAATACAATGGGATCTTCGTAAAGTTGATCGTTATGAGTGTTACGACGAATTTGATTGGGAGATTCAATGGCAAAAAGAAGGGGATTCATTAGCTCGGTATTTAGTACGAATCAGTGAAATGACAGAATCCATAAAAATTCTCCAACAGGCTCTGGAAGGAATTCCAGGGGGACCCTATGAGAATTTAGAAATCCGACGCTTTGATAGAATAAAAGACCCCGAGTGGAATGATTTTGACTATCGATTTATTAGTAAAAAACCTTCGCCAACTTTTGAATTGTCGAAGCAAGAACTTTATGTAAGAGTCGAAGCACCAAAAGGAGAATTGGGAATTTTTCTGATAGGAGATCAGAGTGTTTTTCCTTGGAGATGGAAAATTCGACCACCGGGTTTTATCAACTTGCAAATTATTCCTCAGTTAGTTAAAAGAATGAAATTGGCTGATATTATGACGATACTAGGTAGCATAGATATCATTATGGGAGAAGTTGATCGTTGAAATGATAATTGATACAACAGAAATACAAGCTATCAATTCTTTTTCCAGATTGGAATCCTTAAAAGAAGTCTATGGGATCATATGGATGCTTGTCCCTATTTTCACTCTTGTATTAGGAATCACACTAGGTGTACTAGTAATTGTTTGGCTAGAACGAGAAATATCTGCAGGGATACAACAACGTATTGGACCCGAATACGCCGGGCCTTTGGGAATTCTTCAAGCTCTAGCAGATGGTACAAAACTACTTTTCAAAGAGAATCTTCTTCCATCTAGAGGAGATACTCGTTTATTCAGTATCGGTCCCTCCATAGCAGTCATATCCATTTTACTAAGTTATTCAGTAATTCCTTTTAGCTATCGTTTTATTCTAACCGATCTTAGTATTGGTGTTTTTTTATGGATCGCCGTTTCAAGTCTTGCTCCCGTTGGACTTCTTATGTCGGGATATGGATCAAATAATAAATATTCCTTTTTAGGTGGATTAAGGGCTGCCGCTCAATCAATTAGTTATGAAATACCATTAACTCTATGTGTATTATCAATATCTCTACGTGTGATTCGCTGAGACATCAAATTTCCCCTATTTCTTTTATTTGTAGCAAGAAAGTTAGAATTTCTATTGTTTTTTTATTCATCATTGGGAACTAAACCAGATAGTTATATGAGTGAAATAAAACGGCTTCCAAATTTGCTGTTAAAGGAATTCAATCTCATTTCCTATGTACAAGAATTAAGTGAAAGTAAGCATAAGCAGTCGAGACTGTTTACCCCAAGATTGGTTGATTAGTCATCGTGGCTTGAAGCGGGTTCAGAAGATCAACTGTATGGGGTTTTTACTATCTATTACCATAGATGTATTACCCTACTGAGAGATTCCAAAAAAATGAGTGGATGGTTAGGAAGACCAAGATACACAAAGGATTAGTAATGGAGATTCTGTAAATTATCCACCAGGATATTTCTTTATAGAAAAGTAATTCGAATTGGGGCTTTGAGTCGGTAGAAATGATTAAGGAGTACTCCCCGCGATTTCGATCCAGAGTATCTTCCTATCCACCGATTAAGTAAATAACTATCAAGAACGAAGAAATCTTTTATTTTGGGTAATGTCCCTTTTTTCTGAGAAAGTAGAATAGGAACGAAAAAAAATCCAAAGACTAGAATTGCAAAAATAGATCTTTTTTTTCTATTCATAACTATTTCGTTTTATTTAGAGAAATACAATTCTTGTTATGTAATGGAATCTCTAATGCTTTTTCGTAATCGAAAATGATCGGTTGAAATATCTATGTGATATTCCTCTAAAAATTCTTTTTTTTATTCAAGGCTAAAGTTATTAATCAACAAAGAAAAATGAAAATTATTAAAAGATGAGATGAATTCAGAAGCACTTTTTTATTATAAATCTAGCAGACAGAATTCCATTGGTCTAATTCTAGGCCTTAGGATAAGGGTTTGATTCTCTATCGATCCTCCAAACACATCAAGATAAATAATGTTGAAAGGTCCTTAGATTTCTTTTTGACCTATGAGGAGCCGTATGAGGTGAAAATCTCATGTACGGTTCTGTAATAGCGACGGGAACAGTGATGTTATCATCGACTATGATTATCTAACAGTTCAAGTACAGTTGATATAGTTGAAGCGCAGTCAAAATATGGTTTTTGGGGATGGAATTTGTGGCGTCAACCTATAGGGTTTATCGTTTTTCTAATTTC